GAAACACTCCAGAAGATATTGATCGTAAATAAGAAGACTGTTTACGAAGAAACAGGAATAGATATTCGAATTCATATACATAAGAATTATGTAGGAACCAAAAGAATCTTTTCTTTCTTTTTGAAAAGACGTAAATGGATTTCTTTGAAGTAACGAGACTATGAAAATTATGATATTCGTGAAAAAACAATCGCAATAAATGCAAAGAAGGAACATCTTTGATCCAGCATTGAAGGATTTGAACCAAGATTTCCAGATGGATGGGATGGGGTATTAGTAGATCTGACACATAATTGAAATGTGAGAATTTATCCTCTAAAAAGGGAAATATTGAATGAATAGATCGTAAATTCTGAGATTTTGGTATTCTTTTTTCTTCAAGGGAAGATACTAATCGCGACGAGAATGGAATTTCCAGAATGACTCCAAACCCTTCTGATACCATTTGAGAAGAAAAAAGAGAAGAAAAAGAATTCTTGTGCCCCCAAAATCCATTTTGGTTAGAATCATTCACCGAAGAAATCAAAGATTTCTGTTGATACATTCGAGTAATTAAACGTTTCACAAGTACTAAACTAGATTTATTGTCATAACCAATAATTTCTACAGGTTCGTAAAAAATCAAACTTTTGAAGCTATGATAATGAGCAAGTGAGTAAATATACTCCTTCAGGAGTAGCGGATATAGGAAGTTTTGTTGCCGAAATCTATCTTTTTTCAATCTAAAAATCCTTGTAATTATGCCATTTACATACATTTCTACTGTAACCAAAAGAGGGAGGCACTTCTTGTGTTATGAAATGATACATAGTGCAATATGGTCAGAACGGCGTATGTGTATGTTTTATGTATTATATTGTTTATCTTATACTAAAATACTATTTAGACTAATAAAGTATAACTTATAACTAAAATAAACTAGAATAGAATAATATTCTTATTAGAATATTCTAATTCTAAGAAATAATTAGAATAATATAGTCTAGTATTATTCTATAATATGCACTGTCTATATTGTTACTTTATATACTATTACTATCTATTTTTAGGATATAGTATATACATATACTTTTATACTTTCTATTTTCTTTTTTTTCATCTTCTATTCTGTATAAGAATCTTAGAAAAATATCTTATTCTTTTACTTTATATATAATACATATTTTATATACTGTACTGTAATATAAATAACAAATAACATAAGGGTAAAAAGATTTTATAAAAAAAAGTAAGAACAAAAAAAGAATATATACCCCGGAGACAGAGAGCCCAATCTACAGATCTTTTTCCTTTCCCTTTCTATCCAACTATCCCATTTGGTTTTCTTTTCCTTGTTAATATAACTAGAATAACAATAAAAGAAAGAAAAGAAAAAATAAAAATAAGAAAAAGAAGGAAAAGGGGTAAAAATCTTTTATTTTCGCAACCCAATCACTCTTTTGACTTTGGAAAATTCTTTTTTTATCACTATACTATTTCTTCTACACATCCGTCTCCAATCCATAAAAAAGAATAATTAGGATTAATAAAAAAGAATCAATGGTCCACTCACAATTCACAAGAGAACCTTTTCCCACATCAGGCACTAATCCATTTTTAACGTCTAATTAGTAATTAGATCGGGTAATCATTCAAATTAAGAAGGGAAGCTCGTTGCTTTTTTGTCTTACTCGAATTGGAGCCATAAGGCTCTATCCATTTATTCACTAGACCCGAAATACTTTACTTCATTTCAAAATTGTAAAAAAAAGAAAAATTCTCGTTCTATTATGAGTACTAGATTTCTTCTTTTTCTATTTCTATGATTATATTATTCTTTTTTAGATTCTTCTATTTTTTTTTTTACGACATGCTTTTTTTTCCATTCATTACCTTTCAGGATCAGTCGCGGTCTTATAAACTCTACCAATAGTCTAGACGAATTCCTTCATCCAAATGTGTAAAAGATCATAGTCGCAATTAAAAGCCGAGTACTCTACCGTTGAGTTAGCAACCCGGATCAATATGAAGTGTAGATATGATCGAAATAAAAAAAAATCCGGCAAACCCACCCATTTTACTAAATGTAAGGAAAGAGTCAATAGGGAATGGGGATAAAAAGATCTATTTATATACGATCAAATTATATTTTATAGAGACGCCATTGTCAATATGAATGGACTTTTTAGAAAAAAAATCTAAAGAAATTTTATAGAAATTTGTGTTGGATTAGCACAACATAAAGAATAAATAAAAAATTTTAGCGGAAAAAAGAAGGAATAAGGAAAAGGTAGAGATAGAAAAAAAGATATCGGCTTTCTTTAATCAAAAAAAGAAAGGTACAATAGAAATACAAAAAGAAAGATTACCCCCCTTGTTGGGGGGTTCCACAACAAGAAGCAAGAAAAAAGATCAGAATAAGAAAAATAAGAATAAAATAAGTATGAATAGAACAAGAAAAGAACAAACTTTGAATAAAGAATTACACAAAGATAGGTACTAGTTATCCTACCCTTTTTTTATTCATGATTCTTGTTTTTCCTTTCTTTTTTATCAAAATCAACTCGAAATTCTTTAAAGAATTCTGCCTTCCTTAAAATATCATAAACAGTTCCTGTGGGTTGAGCACCTTTTTCAAGGAAATATAAAATAGCAGGAACATTTGAATAAGTTTGATTCTTTATCGGATCATAAAAACCCACTTTTCGAAGATCTCTTCCTTCTCTTCGGGATCGAACATCAATTGCAACGATTCGATAGATGGCTCATTGGGATAGATGTAGATAAAAGATGCCCCCCTAGAAACGTATAGGAGGTTTTCTCCTCATACGGCTCAAGAAAAAATGATTCTAATTTCAATAATTTCTATTTCTATCTATATAGATAGAAACAGAAAGAGAAAAGGATCCATAAAGAATTAGACTGTAATTTGATCCTTTTTTTACTTCTTTACAGGAAAAAGAAATCTCATTTGTACTCCTAACTCAAGTTGGGTAGTTTTGAAAGAGTTCGAAAGGAAATCCTTAGAATTTCTTGAGTTGTCTCTAACCTCTTTTTTTGTCTCCTTTCGGATCTCTTTTTTTTACTCATTCTGATCCAATTGTTGAGACAAGTGAAAATAGTGTTTCCTTGTTCCGGAATTTGTTGTCTTTGCTTTGCGCTTTGTGAAATCATTGGGTTTAGACATTACTTCGGTGATCCTTACTCCTTTTCAAAAAGGCAGCAACATACCTTTTGTTTTTTGTTCTTTCTATGGAAAAGGGAAAAATCATACGAAAGATTGATTCCTTTGTGATACACTCTTGATCGAAACAATTTGAAATTTTCGACAAATTTGACTTTTTTCATTTCAAAATTGTTCAAATTTGAACCTCTACTTTTATCTATATTTATATATTGATTATATATTTACAAAGTTGGTCTAACTTATTGATTGTCACTAACCCTAGATTATTCCCCCGATAAATGAATCAATCATTTTTGCTCGAGCTCCATCATATGCTATACTATTTTATACCTTTAGTATCTTTATTTAGCAACCCAAGACAAATGAAATTAGATTCCTAGCAGAACAAACTATGTCGAGACAAGAGCATCTTCTTTCGTATAGAAAAAGGTGGATGTCAGAATCCACAGCCAATCATGTCCTTCAAGTCGCACGTTGCTTTCTACCACATCGTTTCAAACGAAGTTTTACCATAACATCCCTCTAATTTTATTTGAATTTGGAACCGTATGCAATTGATTCAATATGGAATCATGAATAGTCATTGGCTGAACCGATGCATAATAATCCACACTTATCTATCCACTTATCTATCCATAGATAGATAAGTGTTTATCCTGAAAGGATTTTACTTAATTTAACCCCATATTTTCTCATATGAAGATTTTCTCATATGAAGAAAATCACATGAAAAAAAAATCAGTTTAAAGCAAACTTTTTTACATCTTCAACAGATCTTTCGGGATTGTACATCATAAAAGATCCCTCTTTTTACAAAAAAAAAAAGAAATTAGAAACCTCAAAAAAAGCCTTTGACTTTACTTTCATTAAAATGAAAAAGAAATCCTCATGAATGGATAAAAATTTTTAGCCACTTTAACTAAATAACTAAATAATATACTAAACTAACTATACTAAACTAAATATTTCATTTCAATATTCAATTATTGAATTCAATTATTGAATAATAAGATAATATTAATAACAATAATATACAATATCTATTCTTATGTAAGAATTATGTAATTATGTATTATAATAGAAATTCTATATTATTTATATGTTTAAAGTTTAAATATATATTTATAATAATATATTTAAAATAATAATATTAAATATTATTAGAATATTCAAATAACAAATAATTGAAAATAATATTAAATTAATATATTATATTCTAATTTGAATTATGATTTTATTATTAGAATATTATGATTTACTTATTATTTACCATCTCCAATTGAATCTGATTTTCATTTAATTTAAAACAAAGAGATGGTTTGAGAATACAGTTTCTTTGTTTTCATTATTATGGAGTAGAAAAAGTCTCGTGTAAGGTAAGATAAAAGATAAAATAAGAATCCGAGGAGTCTGATCTTTTCGCATCCATCTCCATCATATAAAACAAACAATTGTTAACGAAAGTAATCACGAATATTTAAGAATAAAATACTTTAGTAAAAAGTAAAAAAAAAAAGAGAGATATGATTCTAATAATCATTCTTAGAATTCAGATTGGATAACATTGTATCCAACATTAAACAGAAAATTGTTTAATGAAATTTTAAATTTCAATAGAGAAGAATCTTTCGTTTCTGACGGAAACCATCTGGGACGGAAGGATTCGAACCTCCGAGTAACGGGACCAAAACCCATTGCCTTACCGCTTGGCCACGCCCCATTTTTATTTTGTCTAAGAAAAACTAAGCTAAATATTGGTTATTCGTCAATAACCAACCAAAAGAAATATAGGACATGTTGTCGCTAGGATTCAACACAATAGATAGAGAATCAAAAAGATTCATTGATCATTACTTAGAATTCAATTAAGATATTGTATGAAAATAGAATTCCTTGTATTCTTATTTGATTGGAGAATGTAAGGAAGGATTCTTGATTGGGGAGAAGTCAAAGAAAAAGAAGGATTTATTTCTTTTATCTGCCTTTTTAATTTTCCCTCAGAAAAACAACTCAATCCAATCTGATAATTTATTATCATTTCAATTCAATTTTAATCTTTAAGAACAAGAAAAGAATATTTGTTATGTTTAATATCTTTAGTTTAATCTGTATCTGTCTTAATTCTACCCTTTATTCGAGTAGTTTTTTCTTCGCCAAATTGCCCGAAGCTTATGCCTTTTTCAATCCAATCGTAGACATTATGCCGGTTATACCTTTATTCTTTTTTCTCTTAGCCTTTGTTTGGCAAGCTGCTGTAAGTTTTCGATAAAAAGGAAATCTCTATTCAATTCAGAATTTCTTCGATAAAAAAAAGATGATATTTTTTTATAAAAATCAATAAGATCAGAAATAAGATCAGATAAGTCTGGACATTAGGAACCCTCGATTCAAAAAGCGAAATTCTGGTATTTTCTATTGAAATTTAATTTGAATAAGGGAAGGGGTCGATGATCTTTAATCAGCTAATCAACTTATTTCTTCTTTTGTTCTGACCTTTCCTTTATAAGATCCCATACAATACCTAATTATAGATATGGATGTGGCAAGAGATTTTTGGTAACGAAAAAATACGAATCTTATTACATTAGAATATTACATTAGAAAGAAATTCGTGAAAATGAATGAAAAAAAAACTTCCTTTTTTTTTTCATCTTTAGAGCGTCATATCAAAATAGTGTATAGTGTGTGTCGTAAAATAGGTGATCTATTTCCTAAAAAAAAGAAAAAAGATCTTATCTTGGAGATTTGTAATGCTTACTCTTAAACTCTTCGTTTACACAGTAGTAATATTCTTTGTTTCTCTCTTCATCTTCGGATTCTTATCTAATGATCCGGGGCGTAATCCTGGGCGTGAAGAATAAAAAAAGAGATGAGATTCGTTTTTAGTTTTTCCTTTCTTTTTTTTCATAGGTAAATGTATCAATAAATGGAATCGATACTAGATAAAGATAAAAGATTCATAAAAGAAAATAATCGAGATTTCTTCCAATTCTAAATGATCAGGGGGGGGTCGGAGAGAGAGGGATTCGAACCCTCGGTACGAATAATTCGTACAACGGATTAGCAATCCGACGCTTTAGTCCACTCAGCCATCTCTCCCCATTCCAAATGGGGAAATTTCTCATGTGATTTAACACGTGAAGTCAAGATTGAGAACAATTTTGATTTTCCTTCAATGATTCGAAACAGATTTCTCCAATAGAAAAAATACCTTACTTCTTTTATTTTGTGCAAAAGGTTCATTTCCCCGGCCTGGTTAAGTACTGGCCGGGCCAGTACTTCTTTTGTTCCAACGAATCAAAATTGTTATTGAAACAAGAAGAGTAATTTTCATTGCCATTCCTAATTATTATAAATTATATAAGATTCTATTAGATAGATTATCTTATAAATTCTTTAAGAAATTATCTATATCTAGATTAATATAGAATATTCTATAATTGAAATATAAAATATTAGAGATTCTATATCTATCCTTAGTATATTATAGTACCTTAATAGTAATTCTAGTAAATTAGAGTCTAAATGAGTATAAATTCTAATATTTAGTCTTTGAATATTTAGTCTTTATAGTAATAGTGTTCTAGTAATAGTATTCTAGTATATAGTAATATAGTACTAATATTTTTTCGTCTTTATTTTCTTATTCTTAAGTATGAAATTCGGAAATTCATTAATGAAAAACAAATTTCATTATTAATGAAAGTTGAAGTTCAGTATTCTATTCATTTTAATAATGAACTTAAGAAGTCTTAATAAGAAAGAAGTATTAAAAGTATTAAGAAATAAAAGAAATATATCAGATAAGATAAAGAATATCAAATAGAAAACACATATTTCTAAATTGAGATTAGAAATCATTTACTTGTTCAAAGCAAAGGACAAGCTTGAAAGTTTGAAGCCCAATTTACCCGAATTCAGAAAATCTGGCGGTTCAAGTGAAGGGAGGTTCAAAAAAAAAAAGAAAAAAAAGACTTATAACTTTAGTACACTATTTAAAGTACACTATTTAAATTTGACTAAACTTTTTGCTATTCACCTCTTTTTTTTCAAGTTTTCAATCCCGCGCCGCGGCGGAACAAAATACGTGTTAATGCTGGAATTTTCATGATTCTGATGCTATCTTGACTGCGTCTGATTACTTTGTTGGACAAAAGGTCCATTCATATCCAATAATGAATATGTAGCGGGTATAGTTTAGTGGTAAAAGTGTGATTCGTTCTATTAACAACTTCAATAGTTAAGGGGTCTTTCCTTTTTTTTTCATATTTCATATTCCGATCAAAAACTTTATTTCTTAAAAAGATTTAATCCTTTACCCCTCAATAGGATAT